CAATTCAAGGAAGGCCATTATAGTAAAGTGACGAGAGAAAGTCCTAAGACCTTTTAAAGAGTTCAATGCCCTAAGCTAAGCCAAGCCAAAGTGTCCACAAGTACTTTACTTATGCAATTAGAATCTTAAGTCATTCGACTGGCAGCAGCTAAGTAAGCTAAAAAAGGACAGGAAAGGGCTGCCTTATTAAGTTAGGGCACCTAGGTATAGTGGTTTCGGTAAGTAGGAGGACTTTCAGGCATGCGACAGAAGGATGATGCCGTAGTACATGAAATCTAAAAAAGCGGGGCCTTGCGGATCCTCTTCCTTCATACATATTCTTCGTCTGATGAGTAAGCTCGGGTCTTCTTATTTATCCCGACTCTCAAGAAATGTCTTTAGAGATGATGGACGAAGGCTTACTTAGCGATAGGAAATGTCCAACTGGTGCTGTTAAATGGACAGATTATGGGAAGGCGAAGGCGGGTGCCCTTGCGAAAGTAAGGCTGATAGTAGATTCAACCGCTTTTCTTGTCTTTCTCACGGCGCCACCCCTTACTAAATTTGACTAGTGTCCATCTAGCCAATTCAGCGGCTGGGGCTAACAAGCCCTTCTCTTCCTTAAGATCCCGCCTTATAGTTTCAAAGAATTCTACAGGACTCAGGAAGAAAGCATAAGGGGCGAAAAGGAAGCAATCTAAGACATTCACGCTGATAGATCAATCTCATTTCTTAGATAGGATAGGCTTAATGAGAAGACTTTTATTCCTCTATATCTATGGAAATCGAAGAATAAGATAGCAAATTTCAATCTATGAAAGGGCCGCTCCAAGCCCTACTAAATCTATCCCTCCCGCTAGCCAACTGAGTTGAGTTAAAAAGCCTAGGCCCTTTTTAGTAAAGCTTCCCCTTCTCTCTCTCGAGTTGTGCGCTTTAGCCTCTTATTTCGCCGGAAGGGAAAGGACGAATCGAGTCTAAAATCAGAGAAGATCTCATCCAAACTCTTGAATCGTAGGCGTAGAGGTGGAAGTGAGCTTCAAGGCGGCTTTTCTTGCTTCTTTCAATTTCCATAGTCAGGGCCCCGCTTTTGCATCTCGAAATATGGATCTGAGCTAGATATCTACGGGATCCGCTGCTACCTTTTTTCCTTCTATGGCAGGAATCGGGGACTCGCGGAAGGGTTAAGTCCTATGGCCTAGTAGAAAAGTCAAAGTGGATAAATCGGACAGGCGGGAGAGGCTTATTACTAATCTATGAATTCAGCTAGGCTTCTTCTTCTTCTTTTCCTTCTTCTTCTTTCTCGTATTCTCTCTGATCTCATCTGAAAGTAGCCTCCCCAGGGCGGGGAAAGATTGCCGGCTCAGAACACCAACCATTGGGAATTTCGTTCAGCTCTCTCTAAGCTTCTAAAAGACGCTTCTAACGAGCGGTGAGTTATTCTATTTACCGAAAGGGGGCCCAGGGGGCTAAATAGTTGTCGATGAAAGGAAAAGGATGGCTGGTAATTTGCCGGACTCATTTAGCAGGCTTGCCCTTGCTGTAACAGGCCCTAAGCTTGACTTGAGATTCTTTTCTGTAAGAAAGTACTTTTGTGATAGCGGGCCACTATTCATGAGACTCCATTATGATCTTCTTTTACGGGAGAAGGATTCTCTTTAGCATTTTAGCATTCCCTGCCCGGGAGAGGTAATTTGCTCTCTGGAACTTTAGGCGAATAGCTTCATTCGGTTAAAAGAAGTCATTTCTAGCATTCGCCCTTTAGACTGCTATAAGACTTTTTCGGGGGTCTCCGAAAGAGAGCGAGATTCGGGGAGGGGCTTCCCTCAAAAATCTAGAAATGAATGAATAGAATCGGCAATCGAAGCTCCTGAGAGGCATTCGAAAAGCTCTAATCATCATCGAAGAAGATGATAACGATCTTAGTCAACTAGGAGTCAAAGAAGGATCCAGCAGCTAGAGGCCAAGCCCTCCTAAGAAAGGGGAATGCAAAGGTTACAACTAGAAAGCCCTTTCAGAGGCCCTACAGTGGATTAGGTATCCCCTACCTAATCGACAAAGACTTTTTCTTCATAAGCACTGAGCGAGCCGCCTTGTCTACGAAGCTTCGCTCCTTCTCCTGCTTGCCTTCTTTTCTTTCGTGCTTGCTTATGGCAGGCCCTTGGTGTCCTATCTGCTCAAGAGGGCTTCCTCTTTCGACGCTTCCGATGCTTGGTGAGGGGCTAAGTATGAAGCGATTAACCAACCTTCTTTGTCTTTGGAAGGGCATTACTATGAATTCTGTTTCCTGCCTAAGTAGAGCAAAGATTCTTTATTTTATTCCATTAGGCTCCTTAACTGAATTGTTTTTACTATCTTATTAAAACAATAGAAAGGGGCAACTTGTCTTAGGCTGGTACTACTTCCTAGCGCGCGAAGAACTACCAATTATCCATTTTGAAGACCTTTCAATGTACCCCCTATCTATATAAAGGTGGAAGCAAAGCAGGGCGAGACGAAGACTAGGATCGTCAGATGGCATAAG